TTTCGATACTAATCTTACTCTAGAAAAAGAAAATTTCAAGCAAAAAAAAGACTCTTAATGCTCCGGGCGAAAAGATGAAATCTTGGATTTTTGCGCATATCCCAATCCTTATTGATTATTTCATCACAGTTAAAATTTTCTTTTTTTTACTTTTTTTATAAGTTCATTGAAGAAGTTTTATTTACTCAGTAAGTTACTCCCACCCCTTTTTTTGTTTGTCCACTACTTCTTATGAATCGAAACAAACGAGTTCCGATAGAACTGGAAAATCAAATAAATAGTAATCTTTGACGAACAGGATCAAGAATCATTATTATTTCCACACAAGAAAAGGGTGGAAAATTCCTTTTCTTGTGTGGAAGATTAGGAAGACGAGTAATCCCTCCTAGAATCATTTGTTCCTTTCATTTATCCGCGTGTATTCTCCTCCTACTTATGCCTATTATCTATTAGAATTCGATTCTATTAGGTACAAAAAAACTATTGATGCATTACATGGCATTTACAATCTGCCAATGGGAGGCCTAACATAGTCACAACACTCCCATTTTGATTGAAAAAAAGAAGGGGGGATCAAGTAGTCTTCTTCGCAATATACATACTATTGCTAGGAATGGGATACAAGCAATTTCCGGCATCTCGCAGAAAAACAGTATAAACAAAGCAAGCAAAACATTTTCCATGATTTTTTTGAATCATACATAATTGCATCGATCACAACAATTCGGCTCTTTTTACCAACTTGATGAATCCGTGGATCTAGAAATTCATTTCGGACAATTGAACCTTCTCAAACTGTTTCTTTTTTAGAACCAAAAAGATTTGTGCCAGAATAACAGATGCCAAGAAGAACAACAAACCTTGGACACGTAATGGATCTTGAAGTACTATTTCTGCATCTCCCTGACCAAATCCACCCACATTGGGATTACTCGTTAATGGTTGATCAAGCTTGATAGATTCACCCTCTGAAACAAGAAGTTCTGGTCCTGGAGGTATAATATCAACCACTTGGTGTCCATCCGATGCGTCAGCTATGGTTATTTCATACCCCCCTTTTTCTTTACGTACTATTCTGCTTACTATACCTGCTGCTGTAGCATTATAGACTGTATTGTTACTCTTGTTCCCATCGGGATAAATCTGACCTCTTCCCCTGTTCCCACCTACATATATGGGATACTTTAAGAAGTGAACGTCTTTCTTAGTAGCAGGGTCCGGGGAAAGAATGGGAAAGACGATTTCACTATATTTCTGACCAGGAACAGGACCTACCACAAGAATATTTCTTTTAGTGGGGCGATAACTCTGAAAAGACAGATTGCCTATCTTTTCTTTCATCTCGGGAGAAATACGATCGGGGGGAGCTAATTCGAATCCCTCGGGTAAAATAAGAACAGCCCCCACATTCAAAGCCCCCTTTTTCCCATTAGCAAGAACTTGTTTCAGTTGCATATCATAAGGGATTCTAACAACTGCTTCAAATACAGTATCAGGAAGCACAGCTTGTGGAACCTCAATATCCACGGGCTTATTAGCTAAATGGCAATTGGCGCATACAATACGCCCAGTTGCTTCTCGTGGATTTTCATAACCCTGCTGCGCAAAAATGGGATATGCATTTGAAATAGATGTCCGAGTTATGACATATATCATGATCGATACGGAAATGAATCGAGTCATCTGTTCCTTTACCCAAGAAAAGGTATTTCTATTTTGCATGGTCCAATTATTGATCCCGGAAATTTCTACAATAAATTAGGTAGGTAGCTAGTATAGTTCCCTATCCACGATTCTGCCATTGTACTGGAGGGGGAATCCCTTAGACGGGTAGAAGTATAAAGAGTGAGTCAGATTAAAAATGGTTTGTTTATGTACGAAGTAACATTCGGATTTGATTGATATCGGCAGATCAAATGAGTTCTTCATTCATTCATTGAATGATAAACCACTACAAGTGAAGGAGATACACGATTTAAATAATGGAAGATCCAATATTTCAAAATTGTATCTAGAATGACTGGAAAAGTGGAAACAAGACCAGATATAATTTGATTATTATGAGCAAATCCAAAATCTTTGTAGACCGAACCAATCATTAGTTCCCAACCATGGGGCGAGTGGAATCCGATACATAAATCAGTTAATAAAAGAATAGAAAAAGCTTTTATTGTGTCGCTTAAGTTATAGAGGAATTCCTGAACCCAAGAATTAAGAATGACAAGTTCTTCATTACCCAGAATAGAATAACCACTTAGAATAGCAAAACAGATTATATTTGTCGAGAAATGCAAAATTATATGGATATGATCTTCATTGTGCATTTTGACCAATTGTATTGTTTCTTTGTGGATTCCTATACGAAGCTTTTGTATCTGTGTCTCCGGGTACTCCTTTATCATTTCGTCCAACAGGAATAGTTGTTCTAATTCTATGAATCTTTCTAGAACGTTCTTCTCTTGAATATCATTCAAAAAAGTTTCGGATTGCCTTGTATTCCACCAATTAGTAACTAAAGGTTCCAGACTTTTATTAAATGAGAGAGAGATCCACCAGGGCAAAAAGACTATAGATGCAAGATATGGGAGGGGAGTCAATGCTTTCTTTTTTGGCACTTTTAATCTGTTCTGTAAATTGTTAATGAAACTGCTTCATTCGCCGACTCTATCTGATCCGATATTTCTATGAAGCATGAGTTCTATAACAAGGTATGGAACCTATGGATCGGATCTATTCCTTCTTTTTTTTTGAATTGTTTAGTCCTTGGATCTAGAAAGAATATAGAAATAGAATAAAGGTCCGTTTCGAATGAAGAAATAATCAAGTTCCCAGATATCTCAATTGGTCAAATTCGAACCAATTGTATCTTCATTTGTTCCTTTCGATGAATGCCCGAAAAACCACTTGAAGTAATGAATATTATTCGGATTTCGAGACGAAAGAACTCCCCCTGGCTCAATCAATTATTTCGAAATGTTTCACTGGCTACCCACAGCCCAGGAATAATTGAGGGGATATTTCTGAAGAATATTGATGATGAAATCCGAAATGGGTGGCAAAACAAGGGAGAAATTGAATAGTTATGAGAGATCCAATCGTTTGGTCATCAAGGAGCAAAAGAAAGGATAAAAAAAAAAAGAAACATCGATTGATGAAAGAGAGATAATTTACGAGATACGATCCATCTGTATCTAACGTATCAATTCAAAATATTGGTCCTAAAAAGATGAATTCTGTACTGTATTCCGAAATGTTCTGATATGTGTGATGAATACATACTTATTAGATTTGTTACTAGTATGAAAGAATTGAGTTTAGTTCCATATGTAAAAAAAGAGTTTTTGTTTTGGTGGATAAAAATAGCTTCTTATTATGGTTGTTCCGTATTCGTCCGCCTGCTTTATTCTATGGGCCACAACACAACGGTATTACCAACGGAACGGGGGAAATAGAATCGAACATGTTTTGCTCGAATAAACGTTCCGAAGAAACTTCAGTTATATTAAAAAGGGGATTCCTGAGTTCCTTCCCTCATGCGGAGAAAGCATTCATTCTTCAGTTCATTTCAAAATACTTCAATTGGTACGCGCAAGAAATAGGCCGATTCAGCAGCTTTTTGTTCAATTTCTCGTGGAGTAAAATTCTCATCGGTACGAGTCAAGGGAATGGCTCCCTGGCCTCTGATTTCCATATAAAGGACACGACGAGGATAAAGACCCTCTTTAACTTCCATTCTGATTGACTGGATATCTCTCATAAGGAATCGAAGGAAGATGCGACGATTTATTCCAGGAAATCCCCAACGAAAAATACACACTATTCCTTCTTTTCTATCAAAAAGATCATAACCACTACCTACATTCCACGAAATTGTGCACCACAAATAGGAACTAATGAACAGACCAGCGATCCCATAGAAAGACATCACGATTCCTTGGGGAAAAAAAAGGATTTCCTGAGAGGGAAATACGGATATCAGATTTCTACCAAGATAACTGGAAGTTCCAACCAATAAGAATCCTAGTGAACCTAAAAAAAGGATACAGGCCCAGCAGAAATTACTTGTTTTTCGAGACCCCGTTACAAGTTCTATCCATATACGTTCGGATTGCCAGTTCATACTCGATCCAGTTGCATTCTATTGCAATTGAGATAATAGAATAAGCCAAATGAATTTGACTTTACTTTTTTTTGTTTTGATCCCGAAGTAACTCTCATCAACTAGCACTATTATGATGTAAACCATTAGGAGTAATTCATCGAATTGGTTAGATATAAAATAATAACATCCCCTTCATATGATCCCACTATGTATATCTACATACATATAGATACATTGACTTTCTATTTCAGATATTCGCTGATCTATTTGAAAACAAAAACAGCTATACCCACATATAATATACATGCATTTATCCATATATCATGGATCTGCATGCATAACAATAACAGCTTTTTTATTTGTGCTCGGAGGGAGTCACATGTCGTACCGTACCCTATTCCACTAAAAGATATCTGTATTATGATCCAAGTCCAAGTGTTAAAATAAATTGATGAGATTTGATCCCATCGGATCTAAACAATCTTGTTTTTTTGAACATGAAGAGATAAAGAAGCCATTGCAATTGCCGGAAATACTAGGCCCACTAAAGGCACAAAAATAGAGGGTAAATTGAAATCTGTCATAGAATAGGTGCCTCGATTTAATATTTGTACTTGTTAGAAATATATCTTATGATAAGTATATTTATTATAAGTATATAATAAGTGCAAGGAATGTAGAACTAAATAAGTGTACCTATTCATCTTTCTACACAAAATAGATGTATGATAATCCGCTTTTTTATTCTTGTTCTCCCGTCCTTATCTTATAATAAAGAGTTTCTTACGAGTTCCCTAAGGATTCGTTAGAATCCGATCCAACAGGGATTCTAGTAAAAAAAAAGGAGGTTCTCGGGAGATATAGATATAGAAATATGCAACATTTCTATTATAGATTT